TTGAGAAATCGATGTCTTACTCCATGGATTCGAGGGAACAAGAGAACAATAGCCTGACAAATATTTTGTTCGGTCCGATTCAGGTGCCAATTCAGGTACCAAATAGAACCCATCATTGGTTTGATCATTGATAAGGTGAATACCCAGGCCCTTCAATGCTAGGCATAATGAGGATAAGGACCTCAAAATAACCTCTTTTCGTCCTATGAACTTTAAGGTGTATGAAGTATCATATTTGACTCTTGGGGCGGATTGATAGAGACTCCATTTAACTTAGGTTGATCTAGGCCGGAGGCAGACCTACGTCAGGGTAACCCTTCTTTGAAACACTTTGGTATTGCTCCCGGATCAGAATTCAAATAATGAATCCGAGCACATGGAGCCATCTCGTTATCTTCCTGTCAAGAAAAAATATGGTAGACTAGCCGATCTTTTTATCAGTTAATGAAAGAGCCCAATGCAAAAAAAAAACGCATGTTGGGTCTTTGAAACAGTTCGAATCATTTCGATAATAATAAGTTTGATCTGTTTTACCGAGAAGGTCTACGGTTCGAGTCCGTATAGCCCTATACATTTTTGTATTCATTTCCTAATTAGTGCGTGTGACCGGCCGGTTGATTGTTCCATAGAAATGGAATCATTCCCACAGGATCACGGAGATCCCTCGGGGCTTGAAAACAATAATTTATTCCAATGGATCCAATCGGATCGGTATTTTCAAATCTCGGATAAACAAACCCATTCTTCTTCATTAATCTTCGTCTGTGAATGACATACGGCCTTTTTCCTCTTTTATTTGTCCATGATCCAAGATTTAGTGATACACCTTTGCTTTGGTATACCCAAGTCAATTTATGAAGTCAAAATCATAACATGAGCCTGGCTCAAGAAAAACTCCAACCTGACCCAACCAAATCAAATCCAAATTCAATCTAATAGTAAGTCACATTATCTAGAACCTATTCTTGTTCTTGTATTTGTAGAAAAGCCAGAGTTTCAAAAACGAAGCTCTTTGGTAAGTTTCATTGTACAATAGGCTTTTCTTTGTATAACCGGCTTAGCAAAGCAAGTCGTCATTTTTCTGTACAATACTTAAACTTATAACTTATTTTTTTTTATTCCAATTTACCCAATCCAATTTGTTCATCATTCCAATTCTACCAATGCAGACTTTATCTAAAAAGATTAGGGCCCATTTGAACTTGGATGAGTTAGGAATCCCCCGACGTATCGCCTTTTGGCAGAACAACAATCCCAATTCATTGTTTTAGAGACAATGAATTGGTCCTAAATGTATCAACGCACCCTCTTCTATTTCTATGTTCTATGAGTTGGTTTTGGGATGGGGAGATTTTGTCTATCGAATCGTTCGACAACGCATGATTCCATTCGAAGTATCTTCTGTAAATCATTTACGATTCAGCCGACTCTACCATTAAACGATGCCCCCTTTTGTAGGTTTGCTTCAAAAGAAACGTTTTTTGTTGTCACGAAACCTAACTCGTTGGTTGGTCCTGCTAGGTGTTATTATTACATTAAATAAATAAGTATTTCGAGTCATTCCAAATCACGATCTTTAGTCCTAGAAATGGGTCTGAAATGATTCTTTCAAGACTTCTAACTCGGGGGTAAAGCCGGGGCCGGGGTAGTACAGGTCCAAAGTTTCCTAATTTGGGTATAGGAACCCACGAGTTTTTATATGGAAGGGTTCTTCACAATTCAATGGATTGAATCAAATCAATTAAGTATAAATCTGGGACAGGGAGAGAGAATCGAATCGGTCGATGCATTCCGTTTTCGTATCCGTATCAAATCAATAGAAACAATAATCCTCTATCCGGATCTTAATGAAAAGAATACACCAACACAGCCACGTAGAATATACCATAAATCCCGAGATGGAAATTCCTAGAAATTCTATTACATCTGACTACTGACTATATTCTAAATCACTAAGAAAAAAAAAAAAAGAGAGAGAGAGAAAAAATGGGCCAGACCTCCTCTTTGGCTCTATTATATTAATAGAATATTGAAATTCTTTATGTTTAATATTTAATCTTATTTGAATAATATTGTTTGAATATTATTTCACTTTCAATTCATATTATTTAAAATATTCTTTCAAAAAAATTCCTTAATTCCTTTTTTTGTTTGATAGAAAACCCGAGGCAAGGTAGGAGAGAGTTTGATTTGTATAATAGCATTATATGTCTACACCATATCTAAATAGAATCGAAGTAAGTGTAAGTGGGATTCCATTGGATGAATCTTGAGACGATACATGACCCACAACAAGTAAACAAACGAAACTATGTGGTTTGATCAAAATTGTTGTTTCGACTAATGCAGTTATGGATGAATTGAGAATTCCAATTTGAATCAACTAATTCGGTATATTCCACATTAATAGGAGTGCTTCTATGTTTCTGCTTCACGAATATGATATTTTCTGGGCATTTCTAATAATATCAAGTGTTATTCCTATTTTGGCATTTCTAAT